ATGTCACAACATTTTTTTTATACATGCCCAAGTGATGGAAAACAAAGAATATCTTTTACATATCCGCCCAGTTTGTCAACGTTTTTTGAAATGATACAACAGAAGATGCTTTTGTGCACGGCAGAAAAGCTATCCCCAGCAGAACTGTATAATCATTGGTTTTATACCAATGAACAAAAACGAAACAACCTCATCAACGAACTTATCAATCGAATTGAAGCTCTAGACAAGGGGTCTCTTGCTATGGATGTACTCGAAAAAAGAACTAGATTGTGCAATGATGAGACTGAACAAGAATGCTTACCTAAAATATATGATCCTCTTTTGAATGGACCCCATCGTGGAACAATCAAAGAATTGTATTCAGGTTCAAACATGAACGAGTATTTAATAAACTCGATAGAAGATTCTATCGAAACTCTTTGGATAAACAAACTTCATGATATCGCTCTTCCTACTGCCCTTACTACTGATTACCGAGAATTTGAAGAAAAAACAAAAAACACTTTAAAGTCAATTACTATAAAAATAAATACATAAAATAAGTAAAAATAAATACATAAAATAAGTAAAAGAAGAGATAAGAAGAGATTCGTCCTCCGCCTACATATTTTATAATTTCTGCTACAAATAAATTTAGAATAGCAACAGCATTCGTAATTCCATCAATTACTTGTTTATCAAAAAAATAACTTAGTTCTGCCAGCCCTCTTATACCTGTAGTTAAGGTTTTTGTATAAATAGCGTCTATGTAACCACGATTATATGACCAATTATATATAAAATTGAGTATTTTGTCCCAAATAATTCTCCTAGGCCCCATTTGAACAGATAAATTTTTTAAGTTCAAATTATTAAAATTGGAATAAGCAGGCCCATAGAAAAGAAACGCTATAAATATTCCGAAATATGCTATACTGACTGAAAAAATAGCATTTATCACAAATTCATCCCAATCAAAATCATAATTTGAATGTAAAAAGTTTATTGATGGAGTTAACCATCTAGATAATATATCTAAATGAATTATTCCTTGACCAAAAGGAATTCCTATGGATCCAACGAACAAAGTAACTAAGACCAATATAAGAAGTGGTAATAACATAGTATTGTCCGATTCATAAGGATATGTGGAAATTTTTTTATTGGAAAAATTTTTTATAGTAATAAGAGGCCCCATCATATTGGTTACTACATTACCAACAATAGGATATACTTTTTTCGAAAAAACAGAAATTCTTTGATTATGATTCATTGTTGATAAAATCAAATTATTTTTTTTTACTTTTTGTCCTTTTTTTCCCCAGATAGATATTGAATGGAACACATTATTTTTTTTGCCGCTGTAATTTTTACAATTACTATTTAAATGACCTTCAAAAGTAAGTAAATACATCCGAAACATATAAAATGCAGTTAATCCTGCTGTGAAACAAGCTATTATTGCAAAAATGGGTGAATACAACCAACTATCATTAAGAATTTCATCTTTGGACCAAAAACAAGCAAGAGGTGGAATACCACAAAGAGAAAGCGTGCCTAAAAAAAATGAAATTTTTGTAATTGGGACATATTTTTTTAAACCACCCATAAGAACCATATTCTGGCTTTTATCTGGGGAATACCCAACAATAGTTTCCATTGAATGAATAATGGAGCCAGATCCTAAAAACAATAATGCTTTCGAATAGGCATGAGTGATCAAATGAAATAAAGCAGTTCGATAAGATCCCATACCTAAAGCTAACATAATATAGCCCAATTGCGACATTGTAGAATAGGCTAGACTTCTTTTAATGTCTCTTTGAGCAAGAGCTAAAGTAGCTCCTAATAGTATTGTTATTATACCTACCAAAGAAATTATATTCAGTATGTAAGGTATGACTGTAAAAAGAGGAAAAAGTCGAGCTACAAGAAAAATTCCTGCTGCTACCATAGTAGCAGCATGTATAAGAGCCGAAATAGGAGTAGGGCCTTCCATAGCATCAGGTAACCATACATGAAGAGGGAATTGCGCAGACTTGGCAACCGAACCTACAAATAATAAGAAAGCACACAAAGTAAGAAATAAAGAATTGTCCCCATTATTATCAATCAAATTATTGGCTATTTCAAACAAATCCCGAAATTCAAAACTCCCCGTTATCCAATAAAGACCTAAGATTCCTAAAAATAAAAAAAAATCCCCTACACGATTAGTTACAAACGCTTTTTGACAAGCAGTTGCGGCAAGGGGTCGTGTGAACCAAAAACCTATTAATAGATACGAACACATTCCAACTAATTCCCAAAAAATATAAATTTGTATCAAATTTGAACTAGTAACTAATCCCAGCATCGAAGCGTTAAAAAAACTAATATAAGCAAAAAATGTCAAATAGCCTTGATCATGAGACATATAATTGTCACTATAAATAAGAACCATTATTCCAACAGTAGTTATTAATATTAACATAATGGAAGTAAGCGGATCTATTAAGTGGCCTAAATCTAAAGAAAAATCATTATTTAGGGTCCAAGACCATACATATTGGTAGGATGGACTGCCATTTATTTGCTGAATAGACAGATTGGCGGAAAAAATCATAACGATACTTAGTAATAAAACACTAAGAAAAGCCCATATACGACGAATATTTTTTGTTGCCGCCGGGAAAAGAAAAAGGCCTACCCCTATTGCTATAGGAACCGGAAGGGGGACGAAAGGTATGATCCACGCATATTGATACGTATATTCCATAAAAAATAAACCTTTTTTTATTGTTAAATTGTTTCCGATTCACCAACTCTTTTATATTTAGAACGGAGCAAAAAAAAAAAAAAATCAAGATATGAAAAGACTTTAATAGAAATAGAATTAATATAGAAATAGAATTAAGAATTCTGATGATTTCCAAATAGTCAAATAAAAATGATTAAGTCTGATAAGTTATTCTTTTTTTTTAATTAAAGATTAAGATATATGAACATAGAGAATATAATATTTTCAATCATTTCATTATTACAATAATTTAGTTTATATACATAAAACAAGTCCAAAAATTATGAAAATATGAAAAAAAGTACTTGATTCCGAGTATCCTATGATCCACCAATAACTCAACCCGATAAACAAAAAAACAAGGAGATTATTTTCTTATTTTCGTTAATTGATTCGGAATTAAGAATTCGGAATCATTAATCGGTTGTGAACTAGTCCGTTGGGAAACTGAGTGAGTTGCTTATATTTCTTTCAATTTTCAATAAAGCAACTTAAACTTATACTTGTGATTAATTTTATTGATGTTCGTCGATTTGTTACTCATCACTTCAGTTTGCACAGAGCTGCAATAATAATCAAAATTTCTGGTTCAAATAACATATCGTTTAATAAATTTATTACTAATGGATACTCATTTTTTCTAATTTGAATTAGATTAGATAGACTTTCTTGATCCTCAATCAATTACAATTGATAGAAAGAGTTTTACAGTCTAGTTTTCTTAAATTAGGTAAGGGTTCTTAAACTTTTCAATTTCTTTTTTGAAATTACATGAAATGCAACATGGCAAAAATAGCCAATTGAAACTCTTTTTGATTCTTTTTTACCAATGGAAAGCAACTCGATTTCTATAGCCATGAATACCATGTATATATATAAATATCTTCATTCGAATAGAGTTATATATATATAATACTAGTCAGTATAAATAATTCTTTCTTCAAAATATTGTATGTAAATTTTAGTAATAAAAAAATGATATATTTTTTTGAACAATAAATGTCTTCCACATTTAACTATAAAATGAATAACCTCTGCATTTTGGAATGGCGGTTCAAAAAAAGCGTATTTCTATGTCCAAAAAGCATATTCGTAAAAATTTTTGGAAAAATAAAGTGTATTGGGCAGGAATAAAAGCTTTTTCTTTAGCAAAATCCCCTTCGACCGGGAATTCTAAAAGCTTTTTTGTACAACAAACAAGTAATATATTATATAATAAAGACTTGGAAAAGTCTTGGAATAATCTTAATCGATATGAACCAACGAATTCGATAATTTATAAGATAAGAAATTACCATTAATATGGTAAACTTAATGAGATGCAATTTTCTATTGTCGTATGTTGTAGGATAACATTTTTGTGTCTACTAGACAAAGGCTCGCAAAATTAGGCACAATATATCATTTTTCTCTTTACAAAGTTTTCTCTTTCTCGTTAGTGGGTTTTTGTGGGATGGGGATTGTTATTTTCCCCATCGATTCACTTTTCACAAAAAGCATATTTTTCTTTTCCATTTTTAAAGGCTAATTGGGTTCTGGATGCCGAATATATATTCTATGTTTTAACTTAACTTTAACTCTAGAATACATTAAGATACCTATCCATAAAGCACAATATGCATTCCATAATGAAAAATCGTTTTAGAAATATTGAAGACAAATTTTCACTGGTATATCTACAGCCTACTAATTGGTTTGACTAATACTTAATTAGTTTGATAAATAGTACCACGAATTATGGGTACAATTTAAATCCTAGCAATTGGCAATTTATAGTTAATCCAGTTTTCAACCTATCCAACAAACATTTTAAACCTCCTTACAATTCTCAAATTTTACAAGAACTTAAACCACACGAAAAACCATTCAGTGCGGTTTTAAAACTAACAACAATAGCCCCACCTCACACTACAATTAAGTAAGGTAATTATTATTGAACGTTTAAATAGTAATTTAAAGGAGATTTTGAATCTTTCGGCAAAATAAATATTGCATTGAATTTACTCCTCCAATCTCGACGATTAAAAATGAATGGGCTATTATGATTTCGAGCAAGCCGCTATGGTGAAATCGGTAGACACGCTGCTCTTAGGAAGCAGTGCTAGAGCATCTCGGTTCGAGTCCGAGTAGCGGCATATTTCTAAAAAAGAAATACTAGTCAAATAAATACTATAATAATTCCTATAATGGATAGAATATAATTTCAGATCTCCATTCCATTCTTGGAGGATATCCTTTTTAGGATTTTTTATGATATTTTTTACTTTAGAACATATATTAACTCACATTTCCTTGTCGATTGTTTCAATCGTACTGACGATTTATTTGATTAACTTATTAGTCCACGAAATCGTAGGATTATATGATTCGTCGGAAAAAGGGATGGTAGCCGCTTTTTTATGTATAACAGGATTATTAGTTATTCGTTGGATTTATTCGGGGCATTTACCCTTAAGTAATTTATATGAATCATTAATGTTCCTTTCATGGAGTTTATCCATTATTCATATGCTTCCTTTTTTTAGAAAACAAAAAAATCTTCTAAGTGCAATAACTGCACCCAGTGCTATTTTGACTCAAGGATTTGCCACCTCAGGTCTTTTAACTGAAATGCATCAATCCACAATATTAGTACCTGCTCTACAATCACAGTGGTTAATGATGCACGTAAGTATGATGGTATTGAGCTATGCATCTCTTCTCTGCGGATCATTATTATCAGTAGCTCTTCTAGCCATTACATTTCGAAAAAATAAACAAAATTTAAAAAAATGTAAAAACAACTATTTTAGGTCATTTTCATTTGGAAAAATTCAATACGTGAATGAAATAAGCCATGTTTTACAAAACAATTGTTTTATTTCGTTTAGAAATTATCACAGGCATCAATTAATTCAGCAATTGGATTGTTGGAGTTCTCGTGTCATTAGTCTCGGTTTTCTATTTTTAACCATAGGTATTCTTTCGGGAGCAGTATGGGCTAATGAAGCGTGGGGATCCTACTGGAATTGGGACCCAAAAGAAACTTGGGCATTTATCACTTGGACAATATTCGCAATTTATTTACATACTAGAACAAATGCAAATTTGCAAGGCTCAAATTCTGCAATTGTGGCTTCTATAGGATTTTTTATAATTTGGATATGCTATTTTGGAGTAAATCTATTAGGAATAGGGCTGCATAGTTATGGTTCATTCGCATTAACATTTAATTGAAAAAAAAAAGAAGTTACGAATAGAATATCAAATACATAATAGGAATAGCATAAGCATAGATAACGAAAGTTTGTACGAGTTTTTGAAAATCATTTGAATCAAGTCAAATGATTTTCAAAAACTACAAAAATATTTGATTACAATTTAAGTTTATTAAGTTAAAGTAAATTCATTTTTTTCACTTTTTTTTTTTTCACTTTTTTATTATAAAATTATAAAATAAAAACTAACTATCTATAAAAATAATTAGATATAATAGTTTCTACCTTGTCAATTGATAGTGAGAGAACGAAATCCGGATAAATACCAATACCTATTACGGGTAGAAAAATACAGATTGAAAGAAATAGTTCTCGCGGCCCAGAATCTAAAAAATGAGAATTTTGAGAATTAAATTGCTTATATCCGTAGAACATCTGACGTAACATAGATAATGAATAAATAGGAGTTAATATCATTCCAATTGCCGTTACAAAAGTTATTAGTATTTTTGGCATTAAAAGAAATTTTTGGCTCATAATTAATCCAAAAAATACTACAAATTCTGCAACAAAACCACTCATTCCAGGCAATGCAAGAGAAGCCAGCGAAAAGCTACTGAACATTGTAAATATTTTTGGCATTGGGATAGTTATTCCCCCCATTTCATCGAGATAAACAAGACGTGTTCTATCGTAACTCGTTCCTGCCAAGAAAAAAAGTGCAGCACCGATAAATCCATGAGAGATCATTTGTAAAAGGGCCCCGTTGAGTCCTGTATCAGTTATGGAACTAATTCCTATAATTATGAAACCCATATGAGATACAGAGGAATAGGCAATTCTCTTTTTTAAATTACGCTGACCCGGAGATGCTGAAGCTGCATAGATTATTTGAATTGCACCTACTATCATCAACCAGGGAGAAAATATAGAATGAGCATGGGGTAATAATTCCATATTGATACGAACCAATCCATATGCTCCCATTTTTAATAAGATTCCAGCTAAAAGCATACATGTACTGTAATGGGCTTCCCCATGGGTATCTGGTAACCATGTATGTAGAGGTATAATCGGTAATTTGATAGCATAAGCAATAAGAAATCCAAAATAGAATAGTATTTCCAATGCCACAGGATACGGCTGATTGGCTGATGTTTCAAAATTTAATGTTGGTTCATTGGAACCATATAAACCCATACCTAGAACTCCCATTAAGAGAAAAATGGAACCCCCCGCGGTGTACAAAATAAACTTTGTAGCTGAGTACAAACGTTTCTTCCCTCCCCACATGGATAAAAGTAGGTAGACAGGAATTAATTCTAATTCCCACATGATAAAAAAAAGTAAAAGATCTCGAGAAGAAAATAATCCTATTTGGCCGCTGTACATTGCTAACATAAGGAAATGGAACAATTTTGAATCTCGAGTAACTGGCCAAGCCGCTAAAGTAGCTAAAGTAGTGATGAATCCCGTGAGTAAAATGGGTCCTATGGAAAGCCCATCAATTCCCAGTCTCCAATGAAAATCAAAAAAATTTATCCATTTATAATCTTGCTCCAATTGGATTAATGGATCATCCAATTGGAAATGATAACAGAATACATAGGCCATTAGAAGTAGTTCTAATAGGCATATACAAATAGTATACCACCTAATAACCTTATTTCCTCTATGAGGGAAAAAGAAAATGAAAGTACCCGCGAATATCGGCAAAACAACAATTATAGTTAACCAAGGAAAATCATTCGTGGTAAAAACAAGATACACTTACTTTGACTTTGACCCGAAAACCCGTACTCGAGAAAAGAAAAAATTATTAGTTTTATTATTATATATATTTCTTTTCTCGAGTACGGGTTTTGTCGGTAAAGATAAAAAATGATGGATTCAAGTGGAATTTTCTCGAACGTATCAATAACCTAGACCCATGCTACGAGTTGTCTCGTGCCATAAATAAACCCGGACACTCAAAAAATCGGTTGGGCAAGCGGATTCACACCTTTTACAACCTACACAGTCTTCTGTTCTTGGAGCAGAAGCAATTTGTTTAGCTTTACACCCGTCCCAGGGTATCATCTCTAATACATCTGTGGGGCAAGCTCGTACACATTGAGTACACCCTATACATGTATCATAAATCTTTACTGAATGTGACATTGGATCTATAATTTTTTTTTAACATCATAAAATTTCGATCTAGTAAAGTAGTAAATGAATTATATATTGTAGACACCAGATGAATCAATGATTTAGTAGATTTACCAGAATCAATCTACTTCTGGATCTGCTCATGAAAGAAGGCCAAGATACTTTGATTTATTACATTTTATCAAATAGCACTATATGCTGCACATACCCATTTTTTTATTGGCAGATACTCTATATTTTTTTTTATAAACCCTATTTATTCAACAAATTCGATTGATTGATACGAGTTGATTTTCTGTTACGATGAATTGATGAAACAATAGCTAATCCAATAGCTGCTTCAGCAGCTGCAATTGCTATAACAAAAATCGAGAAAATGTCTCCTTTTAATTGGCGACTATCAAATAAATCCGAAAATGTTACGAAATTTATATTAACTGCATTCAGTATAAGCTCAAGACACATAAGCGCTCGAACCATATTTCGACTTGTAATCAATCCATAGATACCGATGCATAATAAATAGGCACTCAAAACAAGTACATGTTCGAGCATCATTGAACAACTCCTCATCAATCTCGATTCATTTCAATATGAACAACAATTTAACCGATTCAATTGACTAAAATAGAATTTTAAAAGTACGCAAAAAGGTATTGGTAATAGAAAATAGATATAAATATAAAAAAATTCCGTTTTTTTTTTTTTTTTTCATTTTTTTTATACTTTATATTTATACATGAACAATAAAAAAACTATTTTAAAGAAGAAAAGAACAAGTCTATATTAATTTAATTAATATAATTTGATATTATTAAATTTCGAAACATTTAGTACTGACGAGCCATAGCAATTGCACCGATCAAGGCAACTAAAAGAATTATCGAAATAAGTTCAAATGGAAGAAAAAAATCTGTTGATAAATGAATCCCAATTTGTTGACCATTATTTATCAAGTCCTGCTCTATAATCTGGTTTGACCTTGTAGTCCAAATAATACCGTACCATGACGTATCTGGGATAGTAGTAATTAATGAAAAAAAAATACTTGTACAAACCAGTGAAGTGACCCCATCTCCAACAGTCCAAAGATAGAAATCTTTGTAATATTCTGAACCATTCATAAACATCACGGCAAATACAATTAATACATTTATTGCTCCCACATAAATAAGGAGCTGTGCAGCAGCTACAAAATGGGAGTTCGATGGAATATGGAATAAGGATGTACAAACAAGAACCAATCCCAACGAAAAGGCAGAAAAAATTGGATTGGTAAGTAATACCACTCCTAGACTTCCCACTATAAGACCCAATCCCAAAAAAACTAAAAGAAAATCATGTATTGGTCCAGGCAAATCCATTCTATGTAAAATAAAAGATAAATTAAGTAGAAATTTTTCATGACCTTATTGAACAAACAAAAAAAAAAAAGAGGTTACCTATTTTTTGATACCCTTCTAATTGAATTAAATCAATATAGGGTCGTGTGTGGGTTGATGTAGATATGTTTATTTATTATATGAATGATTGAATACCATTTGTTTATCTGAAAGTTTCGTTCAAAATTGCATTTAAAAAATTTCTCGATTCAATTATTTCAATTATTTAGAGTATAGAATAATTATTCTATTTTCTTTTTTTTTTTTTTTATTTATAATTTTTTTTTTTTTTATTTATAATTTATATATTATAATTACAGATATGATATTTATATATATATACTGTATGTAATGTAGTATTTAAATATACAGAGAATAGATAAATATATTTTTATGAATATATGAAAATCATTACTCTCAACCCCTTTAAGATTTTTAGTTATTGTCTAAGCAAAATAAAATGAAGGAAGCTTCGCTACTTTCAATCAAAACGGAATCTTAGTAATTGG